ATAACATGCCTGAAAATAAGGGTTATTCTGATGGAGTAGAAAATATAGTTGAATGCTATTGTTATTAAACTTCACTTACCTAATTTTTTTATAATTAACTAAATGACTAGTTTCCTTAAGCCTCAAAACTAATGTGCCTTAACACCAAATTATACTCTATGCAAAGACCATTCCCTTTCACTTTTCATAAAAGATAAGCTAACTAAGCTATTGGGTTCATACCCCACTTATAGGGACCCTAAATTCCCTTCTTTTAATTTTAATTACATCTAAGCTATTGATTTTCCTCCCAACTTTAATTCTAGGAACCATCCTCACCCTCTCTTCTTCGTCTTGGTTCGCAGCTTGAATAGGGTTAGAAATTAACTTAATAAGAATTGCCCCCATTCTTATTAACAAAATAACCTACCCATCAGTAGAAGCATCTATTAAATACTTCATGGTGCAAGCCATCGCCTCAACAATCCTAATCCTGTTCGTCACCCTGAGCGCCTCAACCCAACCGTTTAGCCTTTCCCCCGTAACGGAATTAGTTTTTTCCTTGATACTACTACTAAAAGCTGGAGCAGCCCCCCTCCACTTTTGATTCCCCCAAGTAATCGCCTGCTCCGCATGGCCCCAATGTATTCTAGTATTGACCTGACAAAAAATCGCCCCCCTGGTCATACTTTGCTTTTTAAACAACTCCATTATTTATTTGGCGATCTTCACCTCTGCCGTTATCGGTGCTCTGGGGGGAATCAACCAAACTAATATTAAATTGATTTTAGTGTACTCCTCAATAATCCACTCTTCTTGAATAATAAGCCTGATTATAACACATGAAATAGCCTGACTTATGTATTTTGTCACATACGCCATATTAACCTTATCAGTCTCATACCTCTTTATTCAAATAAACTCATTAACCTTAAACAGCTTCTACGCTATAAAAATACCTTGATTCAAAAAAATTATCCTCCTTGTAAATATACTATCAATCGCGGGAATGCCCCCATTCCTCGGCTTCGTGGCCAAAGCAATAGCCCTGACTGTACTTTTAAAATCCAGCTTCACCATCACCCTAATCACCGTTATAGTGGCAGCGTCTTTCTTGGCTTTCTATTTCTACATACGTGTAATATACACCATTCTATTCGCTAGCCCTATCTCCCCTCACTTCTTCAACTTACAAATCACATTATCAACATCTATTCTAATATTCTTCCCCTCAGTTTCCATCTTAGGAAGCTTTATAATCCCTATGCTACTTTTAGCTACATAGCCCCAAGATCTCAGTTTATAACCAAACAATAGAATGCCCCTCTATTGTTTTAAGTTAAATAAACTGAGAGCCTTCAAAGCTTTTAATATAGGTTGTGATCCTATAAACTTTAGAAAAATGCCCCAACAAGCCCCTAAAGACTTGCAATCTTTTATTCTACCTAAACTAATTTCTCCGCCTAATGAAAGAAACCCTAGGTTTCGTAATTAAATTTACAGTTTAATGCCTCCCTCAGCCATTTCATTTATACAATGAATCTTCTCAACAAACCACAAGGACATCGGCACCTTATATTTTATTCTTGGTGGCTGAGCCTCATTTGTAGGTACCGCACTAAGAGTCCTAATTCGTCTAGAATTGGGACAACCCGGCTCCTTCATCGGAGACGACCAAACTTACAATGTCATAGTAACAGCCCATGCTTTTATTATAATCTTCTTTATGGTAATACCCATCATAATCGGGGGCTTCGGGAACTGATTAGTCCCACTAATGATTGGGGCCCCCGACATGGCCTTTCCTCGAATAAATAATATGAGCTTCTGACTTCTCCCTCCTTCCTTGACCCTGCTACTAGCAGGAGGATTAGTAGAAAGAGGAGCTGGAACAGGATGGACAGTCTACCCCTCCCTCTCAGGAAACTTAGCTCATGCGGGGAGTTCTGTGGATCTCTCTATTTTTAGTCTCCATTTGGCCGGTGCCTCCTCTATCTTAGGGGCTGTAAACTTTATCACAACCATTATTAACATACGCTCAGCAGGAATAACTTGAGACCAAATACCTCTATTCGTGTGGAGCGTATTTCTAACAGCCATCTTATTACTCCTATCATTACCAGTTCTAGCCGGAGCGATCACTATATTACTAACAGATCGCAATCTCAACACATCATTCTTCGACCCAGCTGGAGGAGGTGACCCCATCCTTTACCAACATCTATTCTGATTTTTCGGTCACCCAGAAGTCTACATTTTAATCCTACCTGGGTTTGGTATAATTTCCCACATTATTACCTTCGAAAGAGGCAAAAAACAAACCTTTGGCCAACTAGGGATAATTTACGCCATAACAGCCATTGGGGTATTAGGGTTTATCGTATGAGCTCACCACATATTTACGGTGGGTATAGACGTAGATACCCGAGCATACTTCACCACAGCCACAATAATCATTGCCGTCCCTACAGGAGTAAAGATCTTCAGATGAATCGCCACCCTTCAGGGCAGTAATCTCTCATTCACCCCAACCCTAATATGAGCCATAGGATTCGTTTTCCTATTCTCTATTGGGGGACTAACAGGAATTGTACTGGCCAACTCTTCAATCGACATTATTCTTCATGACACCTATTACGTAGTAGCCCATTTCCACTACGTCCTATCTATGGGCGCTGTGTTCGCCATCATGGCAGGCCTGATTCATTGATTCCCCTTATTTACAGGAACAACTATAAACCCCAACTGATTAAAGAGCCAATTCATTATAATGTTTGTGGGGGTTAACTTAACCTTCTTCCCCCAACACTTCTTAGGGTTGAACGGTATGCCTCGCCGCTACTCAGACTACCCTGACGCATTCACTACATGAAACACCGTGTCTTCAGTAGGTAGCTACATTTCCTTAATAGCCGTTATGCTCTTTGTTTTTATTGTATGAGAAGCCTTGACCTCTAATCGTCCTGTCCTATTCACAACACTCTCGTCGTCTAATGTAGAATGAATACACAATTACCCCACTCCAAGACACACCTACTCAGAACTCAATATGATTTACTATTAAATATAGTATATATTTAATGTGGCAGATTAGTGCACTGAACTTAAGCTTCATGTATGAACTCTTGGTTCCTTTAAAATTTCTTCATTCTCCGCCCTAAGTTTCCAAAATGCATGCTCCCCTTTAATAGAGGAATTGATTTTCTTCCATGACCACGTAATAACTATCCTAATCCTCATCACAGTTATCATCTCCTACACTATGATATCCACCTCTCTGACAAACCAGATTAACAAAATCATAATTGAATCCCAACCCTTGGAGCTCTTCTGAACAATTATACCCACTTTCATCCTCATCTTTATCGGCACCCCTTCCATTCGGCTTCTTTATATGCTAGACGAAGTGTTCAACCCTCTTTTAACCATTAAAGTAATAGGGCATCAATGATATTGGTCTTATGAATACTCCGACTTTACAGACATTGAATTCGACTCCTTTATGAAACCAGAACCATCACCTGACAGCTTCCGGCTATTAGATGTCGACAGTCGACTGATCTTACCATTTAACTCCCAAATTCGAGCTCTAATTTCCGCGGCCGACGTAATTCACTCATGGACCGTCCCTAGCCTAGGAGTTAAGGTGGACGCAATCCCAGGACGACTTAACCAACTAAATTTCATGCTCAATCGACCGGGCTTGTATTTTGGCCAATGCTCCGAAATCTGTGGGGCTAACCACAGATTTATACCCATCGTTCTGGAAAGTATCCATCCTAACAAGTTTATCCATTGAATAAAAACCTTTAGAATGTAACACTTCATTAGATGGCTGAAAGTAAGCAATGGTCTCTTAAACCATTTATAATATGTCACGTGTATTTTAATGAAGCATATAAAGAATTAATTTAACAGCAAAATATAAAATGTCATTTTAAAACACCCTTCAGGTATTCTTTTATGCCTCAAATGTCCCCCATCAATTGACTTTTAATATCCTTAGTATTCACCGCGACCACAGTAATCATCCTAACCAAAATATACTTTCTCCCTCCTATTTATCACCCCCAGGGGTCAGCATTAAAGAAAACCCTTCGGTCCTCAACCCATCTCAGATGAACATGATAACTAATCTATTTTCCAGCTTTGACCCTTGCGCCTCAAACCTCATATTCTCTAATTGAATAAGAACTTTCTTAATCTTACTACTTCTACCAAGAAGCCTTTGAATCGTGAATAATCGTCTCCTGCGCTTGACCAAATCCACCACCCATTCACTGCATTTGGAGCTCAAAAATCTTTTAAGCTCCCATTCCTTAGGGGCCACCTTAATCTTTATTTGCATTTTGATATTTATCGCCTTCAACAATTTTCTAGGCCTGTTTCCTTACATTTTTACAGCTTCAAGACATTTGGTCATAGCGCTAGCCCTCGCCGCCCCACTATGATTAGCTTTTATGTTATACGGCTGGCTTAACAACACTAAGCATATGTTTGCTCACTTAGTACCAGTCAGCACCCCTAACCTACTCATACCATTTATGGTCCTCATTGAGACAATCAGAAATATTATCCGCCCTGGCACCCTCACTGTACGATTATCAGCCAATATAATCGCGGGGCACCTGCTACTAACCCTCTTGGGGAACCAAACCGCCGCCTGCTCCTCCTCAATAGTAATAATTATACTAATACTACAAATAGCTCTCTTGGTATTGGAGGTGGCAGTAGCCCTAATCCAAGCCTATGTATTCACTGTTTTATCTACTCTCTATTCTAGCGAAGTAGTTCACTAATCTAGTAGACATGTTAATTAAAAGTAACCACACTTTCCACATGGTGGACCCTAGACCTTGGCCCATCCTAGCGTCTTTCGCTGCATTCACCATAGTAACGGGAATCGTCAAATGATTCACTCTTACTTTAAGAGACTTACTTTATCTGGGGGTACTAACCTTGATTTTCACCACATACCAATGATGACGAGATATCACTCGTGAAGGCACTTTCCAAGGGTTGCACACCCTTTACGTAGGTAAGGGCCTACGATGAGGGATAATCCTGTTTATTGCCTCTGAAGTCCTTTTCTTCTTCTCCTTCTTCTGAGCCTTCTTCCACAACAGCCTATCACCAACCCTGGAAGTAGGGCTTCTCTGGCCCCCAATAGGCATCATCCCCTTTAACGCAACCCAAGTACCTTTATTAAATACCCTGATTTTACTCTCCTCAGGTATCACCGTAACCTGGGCACACCACGCCCTTATGGAAAACAACCACACCCAAATAGTACAAGCTATTTTTTTAACCGTTCTTCTTGGAGTATACTTCTCCTTGCTTCAAGCCGTAGAATATTTTGAAGCCTCATTCTCTATCGCGGACTCCGCCTATGGGACATCCTTTTTCGTAACTACAGGCTTCCATGGATTGCACGTGCTTATCGGAACAACATTCTTAGTAGTATGTATACTACGCATAATAAGAGGACACTTTTCAAGTATACACCATTTCGGCTTCGAAGCAGCGGCCTGGTACTGACACTTTGTAGATGTGGTATGACTCCTATTATATGTAAATATATACTGATGAGGTAGCTAACCCTCTAGCACCAACAAATGCATATATCTAACGTGCTTAATATAACATATTATACTCGATTTCCAATCGAGCAACCCCAAAAGGGAGCCCGTAATCACCCTAATCTTCATTCTCAGTACCGTACTCCCTTTAACCCTAATTATAGCGAACCTGATTTTATATAAGAAAAATTACTTATCACGGGAAAAGCCCAGCCCTTTTGAATGCGGGTTCGACCCTAAAAACCCTCCCCGAAACTCTTTCTCACTAAGGTTCTACTTAATCTCACTGGTATTCCTAATCTTCGACATCGAAATCGCTCTAATCCTGCCCGCTCCGCTACTATTAACTTGAAGTGCCTCCCTTACAAACCTCAGTCTAATATTGCTGCTATTCCTTATCATCCTCATTCTCGGGTTATTCTATGAATGAAATGAAGGAGCCCTCAACTGGCTAATGTGGGGATATAGTTATAATATAACATCTGGGTTGCATTCAGAAGGAGCTTACCTTGTAGGCTTTCCTCGTAGTAAGAAGCGAAAATCGCCTTCAATTTCGGCTTGAATTTTGCTACAAGATAGCCTTACTTTAAATGAATCTAATTTTAGAATGCCACTGTTAATGGCAGCTAGCGCCTCATTAAGACGCCATTTAAAGAAAAAGAGGCTCATGTCTAAGCCGCTAACTTCAGGCATAAGTGGTTGAACTCCATTTTATTTCTCCTTTTTAGTTAAGCTAGAACGGCACCTTTTCATGGTGAAGGCACACGACCTAGAAGTGTTTAAAGGACACTTAAAAAGACATCTTTACCCTAGCAGCTTCAATGCTACACTCTTATTAAGCTATTTAAGTATGCCATGAGAATTATAACGACCACAAATATAACCACAAGGTACATATAAATCCTCATATTAGTTCTATTTCACTTATCTACTAAAGACGACACCCCAGAAATATATTTCAACCCGCCTTGACCACCGGTGTACTCCAAAAACCCTCCATCCATCTGCCTTAAATAGGCCCTGCCTAACCCCAACCCTCCTATGAAGTTCAAAGTTGACAAGAAAGGAAGATACCACATCATACCGAAAAACCATTCCAAGGGTTGCCCGGCCACCAGCCCAGACTCAGGAGTAAAATTCTTAAAACTCATACACCGGGTGATAAATACTACTAAACCCCCTCCGACCAGCAGAAGAGATACCCTTACCAAAACCGGAAGCACAACCGCCGCAGGAGGCACAAAAGCTCAACTGAACGCCGCCCCTGTAAGAACCGACACTACAAACAACAAACTCATAGGGGTTAATATAAACATATCTAACCCATACCCCCCAACCAACTGACTCATTCTCTTATTCATATAAATATAAAACACCAAACGCACTGAGTAGCTTATAGTAAAAGAGTGCCTAAAAAAAGCCATAACATAAATTAACATGTTCATCTCCGAAGTAAAATAACTCTCTAAAATAAGGTCCTTAGAGTAAAACCCTGATAAAAAAGGAAACCCACATAACGATAAAGAACAGCCCGTGAAGTAAACCCCCACCAAAGGAAAACTTTCCGTCAACTTCCCCAACAAACGGACATCCTGGGAGTCCGAGCTGGCATGAATGTAAAACCCAGCACACAAAAACAATAAAGACTTAAACATAGCATGACTAACCAAATGAAAGAACGCCAACTCATATATCCCCAACGACAACACCATTATTATAACCCCCAACTGGCTAAGAGTCGATAACGCAATAACCTTCTTCAGATCAAACTCATAATTAGCCCCTCACCCCGATATAAATATAGTAAGCACAGAAATCAACAACAAATAATAATTAACACCAAGGAGTTCATTAAACCGGATCAATAAATAAACCCCGGCCGTCACCAGTGTGGATGAATGAACTAAAGAAGAAACCGGGGTAGGAGCTGCCATAGCAGCCGGCAACCATGCAGAAAAAGGAATTTGAGCTCTCCTAGTTATCCCAGCTACAACAACCAAAAACAGCACGTACTTCAATTCCTGAGCCTCAAACACAAATTGTAGATAAAAGATATCCCAACCCCCAAAATTAGCCAATCAAGAGATGGACACTAAGATAGCGACATCCCCCAAACGGTTAGATAACACTGTTAATATACCGGCATTGGCGGATTTCACATTTTGGTAATAGATAACTAAAGCATAAGAAACCAACCCTAACCCATCCCAACCCAATAAAATTCTAATTATATTAGGGCTCAAAATCATAAAAATTATAGACACAACAAACAGATAAACCAAAACAATAAACCGACCCACGCTCCTATCCCCTCTTATATAAGAGTATCTATAAATAAGGACAATGGAAGAAATGAACATAACCACTGCCAAGAAGAGTAAACTCATTCAGTCAAATAAAAGAACATAAACTATCTTAATACCTCCGATCTGTATCAACTCCCACTCTAGAAACAAAACAAAGTTCATTATATAAAACTTAGCCCCTAGCCAACCTCTAAAAAATTCTAAAACTATTAATATATAGGCATAAATAAAAGGAAGAGTAATTATCTCCTTCCACACTAATAAAACCCTTAAGATTACCTAAAGAAATCTCATCTGGAGCCCCACACTCTCCTATTTTAACTATTTAAACTACTTAAGTCTAGCCTAATCAGAACACCTCATTCCTAAGAATTACTAAATTAATGGGAATAAGATGTATTGTTAATGTATGGAATTCTACATAAACCCCTCCTACATAGTTATAAGAAGAACCAAACCACTTCCCATGACTTGAGTATGAAAATATATAGAAGGTAAAAACAGCCCCTAAGAATAACCCTGTAGCCAATAAACCAACATTAAATACCTCAAATTTATTAATGCTAATAATCAACATAATCTCCGACATTAAATTAATTGAAGGCGGGGCGGATACATTAGAACAACACAGAAGGAAAAACATCAAGGAGAACAGGGGAATCAAACTAATAACCCCTTTATTCATAAATAAACTACGTCTCCCAGTCCGCTCATAAAGAGTATTTACAAAACAGAAAAGACCGGACGAGCTCAAGCCATGTCTAATCATCATAAATAAACTCCCTCTTAAACCGAAAACAAACCCTGTAAACACACCACAAATAACCGCCCCTATGTGAGCAACAGATGAGTAAGCAACCAACGCCTTCAAATCATTTAACCGACAACACACCAAGCCAACAAACACTATCCCTACTAAACTCAACCCAACAAATAAACATCTAGTCTTAACCAAAACCCCTGAAAACTTTAAACCCATCCGTATCAAACCAAACCCTCCTAACTTAAGTAAAACTGCCGCTAAAATCATAGACCCGGAGACAGGAGCCTCCACATGCGCCCTAGGTAACCATAAATGAACCAAAAACATGGGCAGCTTCACTAGAAACGCCAAAACTATAATAAACCCCGCCAACGCCCCTAATATACCAGCCACCCCAACGGTATGCCCTACCACCACCGAATCCCATATAAGTAAACTAAGCCCTGCCCCCTCAAACCACAACAACCCCACCAATAAAGGTAAAGACAAGAACAACGTGTACATCACAAAATAAACCCCTGCTTGCAAACGCTCGGGCTGATACCCCCAGCCTGTTACCAGGTATAAGGTGGGGATTAAGCTAGCCTCAAAGAAGAAATAAAAATACATATAATTACCCATAATAAAACTCACCAATAAAATTACCAAAAGAAGGATCATGAAGCCTCTGTATAAACTTAAATGATTCATAAGATTAATAACTTGAGTTCTAGCCAAATACATTAACATCAAAATGAATAAGCTTAAAAGTATCAAGCCTACCGACATTGTGTCTAATATTATAGCCCCCTTAACCAGTTTAACCCCCTCATACAAAGGCATTCTCATACAAAGGTCTAAGATAAAATATACCATCACCCCTAAAATCCATCAAGCCTTAACCAAACGTAAGCCCGCTCCACTTACAATCCCTATCAACAACAACGAATAAATTATTTTTATCATAAACTACTACGCCGCCAGTCTAAGACTTCTAATATAATCCCCTCCGAATCTTCGAGCTATGGAAACCAACATAGTCAACCCCAAAGCGCCCTCACAAACTCTAAAAATTAAAAAAATAATCGCTACATAAGTGCCTTCTCTCAAAATATAAAAATGCAACACAATCAAAAGAAAAATTATTAAAACCAAAAACTCCAAACTAAGTAATATACTAAGAAGGTGTTTCAAAACCCTACCAAATCTTAATACCCCTAAAATTACACACACTAACACACCCGCTAACAAATAAGTAATACGATTTTGTAATTTAAATATAAAATATTGATTTTGTAAATCAAACATTAGATCGCCTACAAAATCTCTCAAAAGAAATGCTAACACATTGCCTCCGGCTCCCAAAGCCAATATTCTAAATAAATTATCTAATGTTATTAACCTTAATAAAATATATAATCATAAGAGTAACCATATTAATAATGCTGAATGCCATATTCTTTTACCTAATAAGATCCCCTATTCTTGTGCTACTATCCATCTTGCTACAAACATTCATGCTAAGCTGTTTAATAAAAACCCTTCTTCACACTTCGTGATTTTCTATAATCCTATTCCTAGTGTTTGTCGGAGGCCTAATAGTAATGTTCATGTATGTGACAAGCTTGGCCTCCAACAATTTGGACACTGATAAACAAATATTAACCTCAACAAGCACAACACTCTTAATTATCATCACTTTAACCAGAACCTTATTATTCTGACTTAATGATAAGACAATCTTACTAGCCCAAACCAACCTGCTACCATCTATTTTTAAAATCTACTCCTCATCTCAAGCCCCTTTAATCATTACTATAATGTTTTACTTACTACTAGTACTATTAGTTACAGTGAGAATTGTAATACTAAAAAGAGGCCCCCTACGCTCCAATACTAACTAACATCCCTTGCTACCTACTGATATGACATTACGTAAAACCCACCCTTTAATTAAAATTGCAAACAACGCTCTAGTAGACCTCCCTGCCCCCGCCAATATCTCCTTATGATGAAATTTTGGCTCACTCTTAGGGGCGTGCCTAGTATTCCAAATTGTAACCGGAATCTTTTTGGCAATACATTACGCAAATGACACTGCCCTAGCCTTTAATAGAATTATCCACATTATACGAGACGTAAACAATGGATGAATTATCCAAGCCCTGCATGCCAACGGGGCCTCAATATTCTTTATTTGCATCTATTTACACATTGGACGAGGCATCTACTACCACTCATTTCGACTCCAAGAAACCTGAAACGTTGGTGTCATCATTCTATTCCTAGTGATAGGTGCTGCATTTATAGGGTATGTGTTACCCTGAGGGCAAATATCATTTTGAGGAGCCACTGTAATTACCAACCTATTATCAGCCATCCCATACCTAGGGACTCTATTAGTACAATGAATTTGAGGAGGGTTTGCCGTAGACAATGCAACCCTTACCCGATTTTTCACCATCCATTTTCTTCTACCATTCATCGTAGCAGCTGCCGTAATAATCCACTTAGCGTTCTTACACCAAACAGGTTCCAACAATCCTTTAGGGACCACAGCTAATCCCAACAAAATCCCTTTCCACCCCTTTTACACATATAAAGACTTAATAGGAATCGCAGGAATAACGTGAGCCCTATTAACTATCTGCTTAGTTTACCCCTACTCATTAGGGGATGTAGAAAACTTCATCCCAGCGAATCCTTTGGTTACTCCTGTACACATCCAACCAGAGTGGTATTTCCTATTCGCCTATGCCATTCTACGCTCTATTCCCAATAAGCTAGGAGGAGTGATTTGCTTAGTCCTGTCTATCGCCATCCTTTTAATTCTCCCCCTTACGAATAATTTAAACATCTCCAGCAACATAAATTTTCATTTAAACCAAACTACTTTTTGAACCTTCATTGCCCTGGTAATTCTGTTAACATGAATCGGAGCTCGCCCAGTAGAAACTCCTTTTATCGAAACAGGACAAGTACTAACCATCTTGTACTTCTCCTATTTCATAATCAACCCAATACTAACCGCAACAACAATCAAGATATTAAAACACTAACACCCCAACTATTTATTTCAAACGCTAGAATTAATGTCTTGAAAACATTAAATGAAGGTTAAACCCCTTTAATAGTTTTAGACACTTTCAAAATTTCAACGTTCCCCGCAAAAAAAAAATTTAAGCGTAATTCCCTTTATAAATAAGCACTAGGAAGCTGCCTCCGTTGTAGCCCCTACAACGTAAAGCTTAATACCACGCACCCTAACATTTATAAATTTCAACGCCCTCCCTTAACGGGACTCCCTTAACAGGAGAAGAAGCACACCCTTACGGGTGTGCTACTTTTCAATTTCAACTACACTAAGCCCTTCACTAACCCCACGAGATAATAAAACATAACCAATCTCAAGGAAGCAGGAAGTAAACTCTTTCAAGCTAGCATCATCAATTTATCGTATCGTAAACGGGGGTAAGTCCCCCGCATCCAAATAAAAACAAAACAAAACCACACCCCCAACATATTAACAACATACATATTTCTAAGCCCCCCTAGAAATATAATCACCATTAGGTATCTCATAAAAACAATTCTCGCGTATTCTCCTAGAAACAAAATAGCAAACCCTCCTCTACCATACTCTACATTAAACCCAGAAACCAATTCTGACTCACCCTCAGCAAAATCAAAAGGAGTCCGGTTAGTCTCAGCGAGGGCTGAGATTAATCACATAATAAACACAGGATACATGACAAACAAATAACTAATGTATTCCTGATTAACATGAAACAACAAAAAATTATACCCCCCTGTCAAACACACTACTCTAAGAAAAAATAAGATCAAAGAAACTTCATAAGAAATAGTCTGTGCTACACCACGTATAGCCCCAAGCATAGAATAATTAGAATTAGACCCCCACCCTCTACCGAGCAACCCATATACACTAGCCCCTGTACAACAAAAAAACAAAACTGCCCCCAACTCCAAATTAACAAAATTTCTAAACATAGGCATCACTGACCATATAAACAAAACCACTAAAAACATAAACACAGGTGAAAAATAAAAAATAATTATATTAGAAAAAGAAGGCACAGTCTGCTCCTTAGTAAACAACTTAATTGCATCACTAAATGACTGCAACACCCCTCTCACCCCTACCTTATTAGGACCCTTGCGGATCTGAATATATCCTAGCACCCTACGCTCTAATAAAACGATAAAGGCTACACAGATTAACACCCCAACGACTAGACTCAAATAAGAACACAACAACGCCACATAAGTCACAGAGCAACCCTCATAATCACCCTGTTAAGTAAAACATCCCATTTTTTATTGAAAATCTAAATCACATGCACTATTCTGCCAACTTAACCAACATAAATTATTCAAGCTTAATGGTCCTTTCGTACTAATTAACCTTAATCCAACCTAAAGATAGAAACCAACCTGGCTCACGCCGGTTTGAACTCAAATCATGTAAGAATTTAAAGGTTGAACAAACCCCCTCCAATAAACGCTGCTCCACTAAAGTATCTTAATTCAACATCGAGGTCGCAAACAAGTATATTAATAAGAACTCTCTATACTAATAACGCTGTTATCCCTAAGGTATCTTTTTAGATATTTAAAATTCTAGATCATTTAACAGACTCCTCTCCACATTCATAAAGAAATTTTGCTTATTCTTCTATTTCCCCAATAAAACTCCGCTCACACTTCCGTAACACCCCCATATCACTGAAACGTAAACGAAATAAAGATCTATAGGGTCTTATCGTCTATTAGGACCCTTTAAGTATTTTCACTTAAACTCAAAATTCAAACCACTAAAACTAATAAAGCAGCCCCCAATTAAATCATTCATTCTATTCCCTAATTAAGAGACTAATGATTATGCTACCTTAGCACGGTCAAAATACCGCGGCCCTTCATCTACACAGTGGGCAGACCTTACCTTACAACTACAACCAAAGGAAATGTTTTTGTTAAACAGCTTAGGGACTATTTGCCTAATTCATAAATCTTAAATAACATCTCAACTAATATTACCATAATACCTTACTAATGCTCACAGTATAAAACAAAATTATCAACTCCTCTTATTTCGCCTAACGCAAAAAATCACCTATTAAATCCCATTTCACCATAAAAATATAATAACATTATACATTGAAGCTATTATTAAGCCTACAATCTGTAACAATGACACCTTGATTATTTCAACCACTCGCCCTAAGAGATTACCCCTTAAAGCTTACTCACCAAGTAGCTCCCCACAAAATAAGACAAACCAACCTAATGAGCTAAAGTATTTAATCACAACGAACCAGATATCTAAAAGAACGATAAAATATCTTTACCAAATAGAATTTAATAATATTAATGCAACAACACTGATTAAACTACTTAACTTTCTTTTGTTCGGGAACCCACTATCAAACAGATTTATAAGCCCCTTATACAAAAGGTATCTCCTTCGCTTATACGATTTTATCTTCACAGTTATAACAATAAATTTATTCTAGTACTTTAAATCTAATAACGTTAACTAAATATACCCCCATTAATCTAAACATTGTGCCCACCACAATTATTCTCAATGTAACTGAAAAACTTTTACAAGATCTGTCTAGCTAACAAGATCCCCCTTCCGGCAGATCTACTTTGTTACGACTTATCTCACAATAAATGAGAGCGACGGGCGATGTGTACATACTTTAGAACACATGTCAAACCACATATTTTATATAATTTTACACACAAATCCATTTTCACTTCACTCGTTCAAAGTCAAGCTCCATTATTTTAAATAATTGTAACCAATTAAAACTCTTTTATACACTACACTTTGATTTGTCTTACTTCTCACAGAGACTTAGAAAAATCTCCCAAGATTAATTCTTATAACAACAATACATAAGTATTAAAAGAGTAACGTCAATCGTGGGCTATCATTTACTCAACAGGTTCCTCTGATATGTGAAAGTACCGCCAAATTCTTTAAGTTTAGACCACTTTACTACTTAAGTAACAAAATTTAATTAAATTAACTGGGTATCTAATCCAGGTTATATAAATAATTTCCTTTAAAATGCCCATACCCCTTACTTACAACATACCAATTTTACCTGTGTAAAGCATTTATACCAGAATTAAACCATCACTTTAAATTTTACTAAATTTAATTAAAACAAGTATGGGTGTAACCGCGAATGCTGGCACACATTGATTCACTTATTTTATGATAACTACACCCACTTAGGTTGTGTAATATAAAATACTGCATTTTAATACATATTTTCAAGCATATAAAATAATCATTCCATTAATTAGTAAGCTAAAATTAAACTTTTTCGTGTAAACTATAAGTAACTATTTAACTCTTTTTTTTTTTTATATCCAAAAGAGTTAAATAGTTAATAAGGTATTTTATAATAAATACATTTTAACAATATTACAGTATGTGTCTTTATTTAATTAAAAGTATAACTATTTTATAACAGTTATATAATATATGTATAATCGTTTTTTTTTTTTAGAATATTTATATATATGTATACACGTATAGACATTTTATTATTAATATAGATGTCCTAATATTTTGCTAAATATTTTATATTGTATAATATGCTACTATATATTATACATATAAGTATTACCCATTTAGACTATTGCGCGTAATTACAAAAGTTCCTTTTATTCTCGCCCATTTTTACACCCGGAGCTCGCCCTATAGCCCAAATTCTCCATAATGCTCTAACCTGGCAGAGCTCCGGAGGGTAACCACCCTCTACTTATATTACACACCAAGACAATCTACTACACCCTAAAAACAACAATTTAGCATTAACCATTAATATTTTTTCGTGTAAACTATAAGTAACTATTTAACTCTTTTTTTTTATATCCAAAAGAGTTAAATAGTTAATAAGGTATTTTATAATAAATACATTTTTAACAATATTACAGTATGTGTCTTTATTTAATTAAAAGTATAACTATTTTATAACAGTTATATAATATATGTATAATCGTTTTTTTTTTTAGAATATTTATATATATGTATACACGTATAGACATTTTATTATTAATATAGATGTCCTAATATTTTGCTAAATATTTTATATTGTATAATATGCTACTATATATTATACATATAAGTATTACCCATTTAGACTATTGCGCGTAATTACAAAAGTTCCTTTTATTCTCGCCCATTTTTTACACCCCCCCCTCTAGCCCAAATTCTCCATAATGCTCTAACCTGGCAGAGCTCCGGAGGGTAACCACCCTCTACTTATATTACACACCAAGACAATCTACTACACCCTAAAAACAACAATTTAGCATTAACCATTTTCACTTTTACTTCGCTACTCTCTTCTATGTGAAAGTTCCAAAGCTAGATAAGTTTTAATAAAGTACACGGAAAACACATTA